AGAACAATCATTTATAGGTATAGGATTTAATGATTCCTAAAAGCGGATTTAGCCTTTTATTTGAAAACATTTGATTTCGTTTAGTAATAGTAAAAATGATAATAATGAATAGAAAAGGAATAATGTAATGGCTTAGGTCGTATATCTACGGCCAATTTGCGGTAGAAGAGAAGGTTCCATCGGAACAATTATTTATTTTAGGATACCCTCGTCTCTTTTTTTTTTCAAAAAAAAAAAAGAGGGGGGGTGTGGGGAGAAATGACAAAAAGATATTGGAACACCGATTTGGAAGAGATGATGAAGGCCGGAGTTCATTTTGGACATGGTACTAGGAAATGGAATCCTAAAATGGCCTCTTATATTTCTGCAAAGCGTAAAGGTATTCATATTATAAATCTTGCTAGAACCGCTCGTTTTTTATCAGAAGCCTGTGATTTGGTTTTTGATGCAGCAAGTAAGGGAAAACAATTCTTAATCGTTGGCACTAAAAATAAAGCAGCTGACCTAGTAGCATGGGCTGCAATAAGGGCTCGGTGTCATTATGTTAATAAAAAATGGCTTGGCGGTATGTTAACGAATTGGTCCACTACAGAAACGAGACTTCATAAGTTTAGAGACTTGAGAATAGAACAAAAAACAGGGAGACTCCATCGTCTTCCGAAAAGAGATGCGGCCGTGTTGAAAAGACAATTATCTCACTTGCAAACATATCTGGGCGGGATTAAATATATGACGGGGTTACCAGATATTGTAATCATCATTGATCAACACGAAGAATATACGGCCCTTCAAGAATGTATCACTTTGGAAATTCCAACAATTTGTTTAATCGATACAAATTGTGACCCCGATCTTGCAGATATTTCGATTCCAGCCAACGATGACGCTATATCTTCAATTCGATTAATTCTTAACAAATTAGTATTCGCAATTCGTGAAGGGCGTTCTAGTTATATAATAAATCCGTAATTCATAATCATATAATTTAATAATAAGATAAAAAACTTAACTTACTTTGGAAATTTCATAGAGTTTTGTAATCAGTTACTATTTATGAATCTCAGATACTCTTTTTGGATCTAAAAAAAGAGATAAAAAACTGGGGATATTATGTGATTCGTTGTATTCAAGAATTGAATTGGTATTATAAATATATATGGGATTCAAGTAGTCACGTAGAGAAAGAGACGTTTGAATCAAAATAATTTTCTTTAAAGCTATATTTTTTTAAGAGGGCAATATGAATGTTCTATCCTGTTCTATCAACACACTAAAGGGGTTATACGATATTTCTGGTGTGGAAGTAGGCCAACATTTCTATTGGAAAATAGGAGGTTTTCAAGTCCACGGCCAAGTACTTATTACTTCTTGGGTTGTAATTGCTATCTTATTGGGTTCAGCTACTCTAACTGTTCGGAACCCACAAACCATTCCGACCGGTGGTCAGAATTTCTTCGAATATGTACTTGAATTCATTCGAGATGTGAGTAAAACTCAAATTGGAGAAGAATATGGCCCCTGGGTTCCTTTTATTGGAACAATGTTTCTATTTATTTTTGTTTCTAATTGGTCAGGAGCGCTTTTACCTTGGAAAATCATACAATTACCTCATGGGGAGTTAGCCGCACCCACGAATGATATAAATACTACTGTTGCTTTGGCTTTACTCACGTCAGTGGCATATTTCTATGCGGGTCTTACCAAAAAGGGATTGGGTTATTTCGGGAAATATATTCAACCAACCCCAATCCTTTTACCCATTAACATCTTAGAAGATTTCACAAAGCCTTTATCACTTAGTTTTCGACTTTTCGGAAATATATTAGCTGATGAATTAGTAGTTGTTGTTCTTGTTTCTTTAGTACCTTTAGTGGTTCCTATACCTGTCATGTTCCTTGGATTATTTACAAGTGGTATTCAAGCTCTGATTTTTGCAACTTTAGCCGCGGCTTATATAGGGGAATCCATGGAGGGCCATCATTGACTAGTTTTTGAAAGATTCTTTTTTAGCTTATCCCAAGATAATGTATGCGTGGCTCAAAAAAAATTTAATCTAATCTAATTAGGAAATCTAAATATACAACTCACTATATACAATCTAGAGTAATAGCCAAAGATATTAGAGTAGAGAGTTGTAAAAAAAAAAGGGAAAGAGATCTAAAAGATCTTTTTCCTAAAATTCTTGGTTGATCCACTTATATTATACCATTCTCTCCTGAATAGATATTCATTTTATATTGCTGGTCGGCCAATCCTAATATTTCCTATTCGGAATCAGAATTTGAATAAGAATTTTTGTGGTTTACGACGTGTGAGTAAAAAAAGAGGGGTGCTCTATAGAAGGATTCCCCTTTCAGTTGATTTTCTTCAGCGATTGACCAAAATAAAATTTTCAGAAATAATAAATTGCGTGAACTTAGATCAATCAAATAATGATATTTCTATCCACTGATTCGGCCTAAGCAATTTGTCTATTTAGATTGTATCCATGCGGGAGAATGATAAAGAAAGGGGAAGAAGTATTTACAAACAAAAAAGGGATTCATAAAAAATAGGGTGATTCGGATCGGAGAGGGAGGTTTTACTAGGTATATTATATGTAAAAAAGCGCTATGCTATAAGTCAACTTGTTTTTCGACGCATAATTCTCGAATTCGATTGAATTTAAGATGAATGAAGAGTTGGTTTACGTTATGGAAGAAAGACATGTATAGGTGATTGATATTAAATATTGACTAGTTATATATGAACTAAAGAGATATTCAATTTGCCCTACTACTAGAAATTTGATGGCTATTCCAATAGAAGTCTTTCCGTATCCTCTGGGACTGTGAGTTCAATGAATAAACAGATGAAATCAAGAAAAAAATCGAAGAATTCAAAGAATGGTTCGGAACAAAGAAATGGACGGACGAAAGTCGTACGGATTCGCAAAGACTTTGTCGATAGGAACTAAAAAAGAGATATCGAAGTAAAGTAGTTTTGATCCTTGAATAAGATTATTACTTCAATTTGAAGTTTGTAGTGACTTCGACTGGATGAATTGTAGCGATGGAATATTAAGTTAGAATTCATCGGCTGACTGTATCATTAACCATTTTTTTTTGTATGAGGAACTTATCATGAATCCACTGATTTCTGCCGCTTCCGTTATTGCTGCTGGATTGGCTGTAGGGCTTGCTTCTATTGGACCTGGAGTTGGTCAAGGTACTGCTGCGGGCCAAGCTGTAGAAGGTATCGCGAGACAGCCTGAGGCGGAGGGAAAAATACGAGGTACTTTATTGCTTAGTCTAGCTTTTATGGAAGCTTTAACAATTTATGGCCTGGTTGTAGCATTAGCACTTTTATTTGCGAATCCTTTTGTTTAATTTTATAAATTCGAAAAAGCAATAACCCACGGGAAGGGCTGATTTGTGGATGAGGAATTAGCATACTCACTCGCTTTCATCCTTTCCGTTCGTAGTCTAAGGGACCCCCTTTTATATTTTTTAGGAAGGGTTTAAATAAAGAAGGGGGTAATTCACCATTTCTAAATCGAATCTTTTTTGGCTCGATTTAGAAATAGTAAAATATATATATATATATATATCAAATATATCAAAGGGGGGGCAGGGCGATACAAAAAGAACTCTGTTCTTTTTTTTTAGTCTATCTATAAGAGGAGATCATATGAAAAATGTAACCGATTCTTTCGTTTCTTTAGGCCACTGGCCATCCGCCGGGAGTTTCGGGTTTAATACCGATATTTTAGCAACAAATCTAATAAATCTAAGTGTAGTGCTTGGGGTATTGGTTTTTTTTGGAAAGGGAGTGTGTGCGAGTTGTTTATTTCAAGAATAGGCTGGATCCAACCAGCTGTACTTTTTATGTTATAACTAGGAAAAGTAGGTACATTATCTCACGAATGACTTCTGAATAAAGAAATCATATGCAAGAACCATAGCATTTCGTTATTCGTTGGTAAATCCGCTTTGATTCTCTATCAACCAAAAATGTGGGACCATTAACTATGGTTAAAGCTAAATCGTTTGAAGTCCAGACGCAGCATGGTACTCTTTCTACCACAATATGAATATTAATATAGAGATGCTTTCAAAATGAATAATTTATCTATATAAGAACACTCATATGGATAAAATGATTTGAACCGCTTATTACAAAAATTGGGATTAAACCCCCTTTTATCCAATGATGAATCGACGACCTATGTATTGTGTATTAAAGGAAGAAAACCCTTTTTGGATTTTTGGATAAAAAAAAAAGAAACAACTTTGTTGACAATTACATATTTTTGTTTGGTCAGAAGAGTCCTCCGACTTTTTTGGTTTTGGATTAGTGATTGGTTTTGATATTTTTATTTTGGAATATGAAGAGAGTAGAGGATAGGCTCATTACATTCAAAAAAAGATATGGGAATTTATCATAAGTAATTTAAGTAATTGAGCGTGAGAGCCAAATGAATCGAAAGATTCATGTTTGGTTCGGGAAGGGATCATGGAAGTTTTTAAATGAATGGAAAGAGAATCTACTTTCATTAAGTGATTTATTAGATAATCGAAAACAGAGGATCTTGAATACTATTCGAAATTCAGAAGAACTACGTGGGGGAGCCATTGAACAGCTGGAAAAGGCCCGGACACGCTTACGAAAAGTGGAAATGGAGGCAGATCAGTTTCGAGTCAATGGATACTCTGAGATAGAGCGAGAAAGAATTAATTTTATTAATTCCACTTCTAAGACTTTGAAACAACTAGAAAATTACAAAAACGAAACTATTCATTTTGAACAACAAAGGGCGATTAATCAAGTCCGACAACGGGTTTTCCAACAAGCCTTACAAGGGGCTCTAGGAACTCTGAGCAGTTGTTTGAACAACGAGTTACATTTACGTACTATACGTGCCAATATTGGCATGTTGGGGGCAATAACTGATTAGTCCTTCGACTCTAGGTATTATTTTTTTTTTAACTAAGTAAGAAAAACTCATGGTAACAATTCGA